GGCGCCGCAAAATATTTCAAAATATTTCTTTTTGCGCAGCAGTTCCCTTTTTTTTGTTGTCATCATGTTACTATTATTATGAGATCACGTGATGACAGATTAGAATGAAAAAAAAACATTAAAAAATAGTCTATCTTATCATCACATTATTGTGATTATTATTACTATGAAATGACGTACTAATAGCTTGTCATCACGTTATTACTATTGTGAGATTACGTGATGACAGAATTATAGTTATTTTATTATAATTGAAATTGGACGTTGTCCGGGCCTGGACCATGTCTCCCGAAATTGATAAATCAGTACATATAGCGTAAGACGATTTCACATTTCGAGGTCGGAATGGGATCGGGTGTTTTCATGTCTTACCATAGTGCCCGGAAGCGCGTAGCGATTGATGGATAGAGTCAACAAGGGTAGTGCCCGGAAGCGCGTAGCGGTGGATTTTTAGTCTATTATATATGATGATTCATCGAAAATGATTCATTATATTATAGTAGAGTTCTTTATTAGAAATATGTCATTTTTTTCTTGCGAGTCTCTATGATGATCCATCCGTAGGCGCCGAGTGTTGCATAGTACTATTTGGCGAGCTTAGTCCCCTAGAACCTTCGGCCCCGCGATTGATTGTTCATCACTTTGTAACGCGTTTTAGAATAATTGATGAATAGAGTCAACAAGGGCGCAAAGCGCCGCCAGCGCCGAATACACAGGTGCTCTTCGGCGAGAATAATCACAGGGCGAGAATCGCCGCCAGCGCCGCCAATCACAGGGCGAGAATCGCCGCCATCGCCAACTTGACTTTATTTCGATTTGCTGCGCCCTGCGGCCTTATGGTTGTTCATGGTTGTTCTAAGAAGCGCCCTTATGGTTGTTATGGTTGTTCTAAGAAGCGCCCCTCTAGCTCCACATAAATAATGGATGCCGCAGGCCACGCGTCGGCTACTTGCCGCCGGTGATACCGCTTCTCTTCAGCAAGCCATGTAGACCTACTTCAATTTCTCCTGCAGCAAGCCGGAGCAACGAACCATTCGCGCGCGTTCCCATTTGTGGAGCTACAACAATGAATTATCTATGATGATTCATAAGCTACTAGCATAACGGCTAATTCTACTTTGTTGATAGAACATAAGAGTATAGCCACAACGTTCGTGAACAAGATCTAGAATGAAACCTAAAGGTGATGCCGCCGTTCTATGCAATTTGAGTCTCTATGTATTTTAGCAATTTGAGTCTCTATGTATTTTAATGAATTATCTATGATGATTGATTGATTATGTTGCATTTCTAGTTATCCATGGTAAATCTTTCTTTACCGTGTTCTGTGATAGAAGAAGGAGATTTAGGATAAGGTTAGTGACCAGCAAAAAAACGATATATATATCTTTTTTTTGCCTCCCGTAGGTTCAATTCTTATCCGAAAGTTCCTATCGGAAGAGGGATTTGAACCCCCGTGTGCGAATTATGATCCCGCTGTTCTAACCGACTAAACTATTCCGACATGCGAATTATTAATCCGCTGTTCTACCAATCTGCCGCTCATTTCCCTGGCTGTTGGATGATAATTCGCCTCATGCGCCCTTTAACCTGGCCCCGATGGGGCAACACGATAGAAGTAACTGTTTATGTATGAAGTTCAAACGGAGTAGATTATTAGAGCGCCCTGCGCCAACGTGATATTCATAATAGCGACTGAAGCCGTTATTGTGTAATAGTAAGGGCATTCACAGGCATAATTGGAAAGGCTGCGAGGTAGGCTCTCACTAACTGACATAGACCAAAAATTCACTCAAGTCTTTGCTACTATCGCATTATGCTGCTTCGGGCCATGCAATCCTAGTCCAAAGAATGAAGAGCACAGGGCGTATCTACTCTTTTTTTTCCGCTTCTTTGTGTTACTATCAATGTGTTACTATCAAACAGAACCGAACGACAGAAACTAGATAGATGTTTCTTTTTTGGAGTCTTTTTTTTTCTCTCTTTTGTCGAAAAAAAGGAGTCAATCCAGCCACAGGTTCCCCTACGGCTACCTTGTTACGACTTCACCTCAGTCAAAGGCCCCACCTTGGTATCCCACATCAGACCACCAATTCCTCTGGTAGACCACACTCACCAACGGCGTAGAACACTGAAAGAATGGGTGATCCTTGGTTTGATGCTTCGGGCGAAGCCAATTCCCATGGTGTGACGGGCGGTGTGTACAGGGCCTGAGTACATATTCACCGCGGCATGCTGATCCGCGATTACTAGCGATTCCAACTTCATGTTCTCGAGTTGCAGAGAACAATCCGAACTAAGGCTATCTTTCTGGATTCGCTCCGCCTTCAAGCCTCGCTTCCTATTGTAATTGCCATTGTAGCACGTGTGTAGCCCAGCCCATAAGGGCCATGCGGACTTGACGTCATCCCCACCTTCCTCCAGTATATCACTGGCAGTTTCTTGTGAGTGCAGTCCATGGCATGGATTGTCAATTCTGTTTCCAAAGACTGGGTGCCACATTGTTTTGTGTGCCACGCTAGGAGAGCTGTGCTCGTCGAATCAACCGTGTGATCGTAGCCAGACGGCGTCGTGACATTCTTCGCGTGGTCTTTATCAGTCTCAAATGATCGAGAATCGACCCCAAAACGCATGTCTTAGCAACACAAAACGAGGGTTGCGCTCGTTATAGGACTTAACCCAACATCTCACGACACGAGCTGACGACAGCCATGCAGCACCTGTAGAAATTTTCGTACCGTCCCATTAAGGACAAGCAAACTTATTCATATGTCAAGGGCTGGTAAGGTTTTGCGCGTTGTATCGAATTAAACCACATGCTCCACCGCTTGTGCAGGCCCCCGTCAATTCCTTTGAGTTTCAGCCTTGCGGCCGTACTCCCCAGGCGGAGTGTTTAACGCGTTAGCTGGGCCCCTGATCAGCCGTTTTGCACACAGCGCAGACCAAGGACGAACACTCATCGTTTACGGCATAGACTACCAGGGTATCTAATCCTGTTTGCTCCCTATGCTTTCGCACCTTAGCGTCAGTAGAGACCCAGAAAGCTGCCTTCGCTTTTGGTGTTCCTTCGTATATCTGTGAATTTTATCTCTACACACGAAATTCCACTATCCTCTATCTTACTCAAGTGAATTGGTTTTGAAAGCATTCCGCCAGTTGAGCTGGCGACTTTCACTTTCAACCGGATTCACCGCCTACGTGCCCTTTACGCCTAGTCATTCCGAATAACACTAGCCCCCCCCGTCTTACCGCGGCTGCTGGCACGGAGTTAGCCGGGGCTTCTTATTCGAGTCTTGTCACAATCGCACACTCGATGAAAGAGCTTTACAAGCTGCGTTGCCCTTCTTCACTCACGCCATATTGCCGGATCAGGCTTTCGCCCATTGTCCAAGATTCCCCACTGCTGCCTCCCGTAGGAGTCTGGGCCGTGTCTCAGTCCCAGTGTGGCTGATCATCCGAAAAGACCAGCTAAGCATCGTAGGCTTGGTCAGCTTTTACCTAACCAACTACCTAATACTACGTGGGCTCATCAAACAGCGCTTTTTAGCTTTTATTCATTCGGGATTTGGCCCAAACTGTTTGGCAGATTCCCACGTGTTACGCACCCGTTCGCTACTTTGTTCTCATTCTGATTCGAAAACAACGTTCAACTTGCATGTGTTAAGCATATCGCTAGCGTTCATTCTGAGCCAGGATCAAACTCTTTTTTTTGAGTATGATTTTTTACACAGAAGTAGGTTCTGAACCTGCCAAACTTCCAATAGAAAACCTCTGCGTATCACTAACTAAATCATCATCATACTAAGGTTTACTACCCATAAACCAAAATGCATTCACTATGTAGAGTAGAACCTTTGGTCCAATAAACTTGCTATGCTTCTTTCGCATCATGGAATTACGTAGTGATTGCAGATTCTAAGTATGCTATATTCTATGGAATACCACGGTCTTTGTTGCAGGGTAGCCCCGCGGATTTTTTCGCCCCGTTGCTATCGATCCGAATTCCTAAATTCATTTTTTTTGTTCCAAGGCTCTGCCGACATTGCTAGTCGTTCACAGTGGGTCAGAGCTATTACCTAGGAAAGCCTCATTTCGGTTCTGTGTGGCTTTTATTCTTTTCAGTCTTGATAATAATTCCATTTTTGGGCCGCAAGATTAATCGCGCAATTTTGGATTTGGGCCTTCGTCTCTATTTATGATTATTCATGGCTATTCCCATGGAATTACTTAATTAATAACGAAACTAAAAGATTAATAATATATTATGTTGAATACTTGACTTTATAATGCAATTACATGTAATTGCATTATAAAGCTTTGTAAATAAGTCGGACAATGACCGACTCGCCCTTCTGGCCTCGAGCAAGCATTAAAGGGCTGAGACGATCATAAACGTTCACCAAAAAACTATTTTCAAGCAAAAAAGAAACTGAACGAGATGGTAGTGCTTTTTTTCAGTGGCGTTAAAAATAGAATTTTTTTTATTAGTTTTAGTTCTTTTTGTATGTTGCTCAATAACAATTTAAGCATTTATCAAATATTCATTAGGGAACATCAGCCAAGGTGTAGCGCAGTCTGGTAGCGCATCTGTTTTGGGTACAGAGGGCCATAGGTTCAAATCCTGTCACCTTGAGTCAGAATCAGAGTCAACTAAAAACATGAAAATCAATCGACCCTTATCCCCTCATCTTACCATTTATAAGCCACAGCTTACTTCTACCTTCTCTATTTTTCACAGAATTTCTGGGGCTTTCTTAGGGGCGGCCGTTAGATTACTTGTGATCACAACAAAGGCACTACTGCCCGAGGGGCTCGGGGCTTACCCAATAGCGGAAAAAGGGGAGCATGCCACGGAGGCAGCGATAAAGGAGATATTCGTCGGCTGTCGGCTAGTTTCTCGGCCTACTCGATAATCCTCCGCGAGTCCGCTGGCGCTTGCCAAATGAAATCTATATATATATTTATATATAGATTTCATTTAGCATGAGATGATAAAACAGAATCGCAGTTCTTTTCGGGTCGGCCTACCCTACAGCGAACTAGTGCGAAAAAAATGCACGCGAGGAATCGCACGAACGAACACTGTTATGCTTTCAGCCTGCTGGTTGGCTAAGAACGGTAAGGACGAGAAGAAGATAGATCTATTTTTACGCATGGAAGCAGATTACCCAAAGTAACGGGGACAGAGAACTAAACGACATCTCAAGCGCTATAGCTCACAGGTGATATCGGCGAGATCCAACCATACACTATGGTTTGAGTTGGAAGTCAGAGGACCCATAGTACCTGCCTGATCCTAAAAGAACCGTGTAAACAGGAAACTTGCGGATTGGATGAAAGGCGAAGGGGTCTATGCACCTGCCTAGTCCGGCAGGTTTTACTCTCCGACACTCAAAAAAGAAAACGGCAAATATATCTATTTTTTGTTGCGCCCTATTAACATCAAGATGTTAATACATTATATATGATGATACATCCAGTGCCATTGATAATCCAATCAGTGGCCGGGAAGGGCAGGCACCCAACGAGCCGCAGTTAATGGAGTCCGTCTCCCATGAGTTAAATTTCAATCAGGAGAGTTAGTGAGCCGTATGATGGGAGACTATCACGTACGGTTCGGAGAGCACTTAGGAGGCAGGGGTTAATCATAACTTCCTACCGAAGTTTGACTCTATCCATTATGGTTTTTTCTAGTATCCTCTTCTTGAAAATAGGCGATCTTAACCTTACTTCTTATTATCTTTACCGGTACGCTTTTTTCTTCACTTTCTATTTCTATTGGTTGATTTCAAGCGTAGTCAATTTCAGTTTATTGGCTTTGTGCTATCATATGAGTAATGGAATTCGTCATTTATTGTGGGATTTAGGTTTTTTTTTAGAATTATCCAAAGTATATACTTCCGGAATTATTATGTTATTCTGTGCAACTTTTTTAGCTGTATCGAATATTATCCGATTCTATTTCTCATAGGCACGAAATACGATAACCCCGAAAAAAAGTCTATATATATAGACTTTTTTCCCTGATAGCTCAGCGATGCCTCGGAATTGGGTCTACTTTATCTTGCGGAGGCTTAACCAAGACAAGCCTACAACCTGTTCCAGTATTATTTCGGCCGACAGGATACTTTTTAGATAGGCAGAGCCGTATGACGGACAATTGTCACATACGCTTCTACAAGAAGGGGCCGGACCAAAAAGGCCAGTTTCCTTTTACTCTCGAAAAAAAGGTAAAAAGCAATGAAAGCTCATAGAGAAACCTTGGGGCATTGGCTTCTTCAAAGAATGACTGCCGCTTCTCTAATCCCAACCATTTTTATATCAAATGTTTCTACTTTGATTCTGTTAAACATTTTGTTATTCTGGCATATTCATGTGGGAATTGAAGAAATTCTGACAGATTATGTTCACCATGAAATAACACGAAATTGGATCTTGATTCTTTTCAGAGTATTTTGTTTAATAATTATCAAATACGTTTTTTTGTTTTTTGTTTTTTAAAAAAACTTTATAATCATTTAAAGATTCAGATAGTGCTATAGGGCGAAAATATGCGCGGAGAGCGCAGCAAAAAAAAAATATATATATATTTTTTTCTGGTGCTAGTAGAGGCCGTGTCACGGATAAAGTCAGTAAGTAATTAAATGGTTACTAATGATGGTCTTTTTCATTGTCCTCTATGTGCCTGTTCCGGTTTATATCGCCCTTGCCATAAAGAAAAGGGCAAAGCAGTACTTATTGGCTAAGGAATCGGCATGTGCTTGGCTTGAAACCGAGTTGGCTTTCAAAAAAGAGACTCTTATTATGGATCTAGTAAAATATTTAACATTTTCTATGATTCTTTTTCTTTCAGGTATTTGGGGGATTTTCTTGAATAGAAAAAATATCCTTATTATGTTAATGTCAATTGAGTTAATGTTACTTGCGGTCGATTTAAACTTTCTGGTATTTTCGGTTTATTTAGATGATATGATGGGTCAATTATTTGCTTTATTTGTTTTGACGGTGGCAGCTGCGGAATCCGCTATTGGGCTGGCCATTCTGGTTATAACTTTTCGAATTCGTGGGACTATCGCAGTGGAATTTAGGGCGACCGTTCGCGTCGCCTACAGTCATTGTTTAGCCATATGGAAATTATTCGCAGTTTTGCGCTAGCGGCCATATAGCAAACCACGCGAGACCCTATTCCGCGTGCCAGGCATAGAGCTTACCCAACCACCGTGTAAACGGGTGGGAACCACAGCATGCTCTAGAAACGTAGTTGGAAAAAGAAACAAGGAAGACCTCATGATGGTAGAGTATGTCTTTTAGGCTTTCAACTTGCTTTTTTGCTATCCTATAAAGCGCAAAAGCACCCATAGGACCACAGGCAGCGTTCAGAAAAGAAAATACGTTTGACCTGCGGTCTACTTCTTTGCTTAGCGAATAAAAGGTTGATTATGATGAGAAAAAGCAGCGAAGGGTGCATAGCAAAACAATTTTCTCTTTTTTTTTGAACAAAGCCTAAAGGTTCACGAAGCAAACGAATGATTCTAGCTCAAACAACCCAAGACCACTACGCTAGCCTGCTCTTGTATGAGATGAGCCCCTGCTCTGGCAAATCAAAGTCTCTTTCGGTCAAACTGGACCTGCAGTTAATCACGAGGAACTCCCTGTGGTAATGCACACGAGTGCGCGCTGTCAAGCTCTCAGTCTGCCATCAATAAATTATGGTGAGGCCAGAATAGAAAAAGAAACCCTGCGGGCGGATATTACAGAGCCTGCACGAGGGAGCAGATTACCCAAAGTAATGGGGACAAAAGACTAAACGACATCTCAACGCAAAATGGCCTTGAATTAAAATTGGCCAAAAACTGTAGGCAACACCGGTGAAATCCACTTTCGTCCAGCTAACCGAAGTGGATGGCAGAGGGCCCATAGTACCCGCCTGAGTTGTACGTAGTAAAAAGATTTTTTTCGCTAAAACTGCCGACAAAAGGGAAGGGGCCTAACCGTCTGCTGTACCTTAGCAGACCATATTCAACCACGTCTCCTAGCTAAGCCCTTACGGGTTTCAAACAGGATTTGTCCAAAAAGAAAGAGAAAAGCAATTTAGGGCGCTGCCGCTCTTTCAATGGACTCTTGGATTTCCCGCTTTCGCAAAGCTAGGGAAACCTATTCAGATCTGCAAAACATCGTGGGCAACCTGGACTCGTGAATAATGCTTTATGTCCAATTGGGGCGGCAGGATCCGAATCGATGACACCAATATCAGACGAAAGGAGACCATTGATGGAACCAGAACTGGAGCCCTATAGAACGAAGCACGGTAATCGGAAGAAGTTCAGCACAAAACGAATCTACATGCTGCCATTTGCTATGCGGACGAAACAGGATGAGAAGCCAAAATGGAAAACGCCTTTTTGAAGACCTACTTTCATAAGCAAAAAAAAAATCTATATATATATAGATTTTTTTTGCGGTATCACGGACACCCAGATGGGAGCATGGAAACAATCTATGAGTGAAAGAGGTACTCCACGCAAAATATGAAACCGAAAAGGGGATATACTAAAAACCATACTGTCTTCGATGCCAGCTTAGTGGCGTCCTTGTCAAAAGCCCTGCCCTACCTTGACTATCTAAAATTCGTTTCATACGTTCTAAACTGCAGAATAAATTCTGCTATCAAGAATCCTATGGCATCACTTGCTTGATGACTAAAACGCAGCGTAACTGCTCTTCGTGCTTCCTTCATTCTATTCAGATTTAGAATAGAATGCACCATGTTCAGGGTATTAGGAACGAGCTCAGAGGAGATAATGAAAATGCATTTTTTTTCTATTATTATCTCTTGCTAGAATTCCTCATGATCGTCATAATGAAAAAGCAAGTTGCTTTATGGTACTTAAGCCACTTGGAGATCGGTCACTGGGAAAACAAGCCAGAATCTAACGACAGAGGCAAATCCGAATAGAGGTTGAATTAGAGAGCCGTATGATGGGCGACTATCTCGTACGGTTCGGAGAGGGCTCGAATACCAAAGCATTCAATATGTTTCTGAGAAAGTTCCACCCTATTTAATTGCATGAAGGGATAAGCACAAAAACAAGTGCTTCGTCTCTATTCTTCAAATACGGAGTATATGGGAGAGGCAGGATTCGAACCTACGTAGAAAACCTTCAACAGATTTACAGTCTGTCGCTTTTAACCACTCGGCCACTCTCCCCCAAAATAAAGAAAAAATTATTTATTTATAAATCGGTCAATCCGCGCGTGTATGTAGTATGTATGGTATGTAACCTTTAATGGGTTTGAACCAATCGATAAATGCATGTACCGTTGGTATATATTATCGATTCATTCATTATGCATTTTCTTTAAGCATCCTACAGGATTTGAACCTGTGACCTTCAACTTAGAAGGTTGTTGCTCTATCCAACTGAGCTAAGAATGCAGTACAATACTAACCTTCATTCATTCGTGAACTACAAAGAAAAAAGCTGTCTTCGTGTGACGAATAAAGGGCGCGCAGCGGAAGAATAGCACCAGAAATAAAAGTCATACATGAAGCAAAAAAAAATATGATTTAGCCATAGATTCCCGTGGCTATATGCGCTCTATGCCATGCCTTTTACTCAATGAAATAGAAATGCTCGGCTGTAATACGGTTTTAGTACATAGTAATTGCATTATGATGAATGAGTACCCTTAAATGTAGTAAAATTCTAGAGGCGAACCCTAACTACTAATGAAATGAAAATAAAATCTTGGTAGGGAGGGCCTTACGATTGATTGCACACTTTGCCGGGCGCAGTAAAAGCCAACCCAACGTTTTTTTTCGCTCCTATTAGGTTCAACACACAATGAAATATCACGAATTTTTTATTTAAAACTATTCTGAAAGAAGTTAGAATTCGTTTTTTTTGGATATTTATCTGCTTCAGTTTAACATGGTTCACGTGTTATTGGTTTTCAGAAGATTTGTTTTCTTCGTCAGCGAAATCCTTTCTTATTCTCTCCTATTCAGGTCTTATTTGTACACGATTAACGGAGGCCTTAAGCACGTATGTTACTATTTCTCTAATATCATGCTTTTATTTTCTATTTTTTTTTTCAAGTTATCAAATCTGGTGTTTTTTGATTCCCAGTTGTTATGAAGAACAAAGAAAAAAATACAACAAATTCTTTTACTTAAGTGGTTTTTGCTTCTTCTCGTTCTTTTTTGTCACTCTCGTCGCGATAGTTCCCAATGTTTGGCATTTTTTATATGAATTGAATAAAACATCAACTAATCTGCTTATAATAAAGTTACAACCTAAGATTTTTGACTATATTTTATTAACTGTTCGTATTTTGTTTATTTCATCAATATGCTCCCAAGTACAGGTACTTGTGATCTTTTTGCTAGAATCAAAAGGGATTTTTGTGAAAAGCTGCATAAAAAATCGTCGTTTTTTTATGGTTCTTTCGATTTTTACAGCAGCTTTTTCAACACCTCCAGATATCTGGTGTCAAATTGTCGCTTGTTTACTTATTTATTGTATAATAGAGTTGACCATTTTTTACGCACTGATTATACAAGTTTATAAGAAGCAACTAGTCCTTTAACCGAAATTGGGCCATGGCCAGGGGGCAGGCCGCGGGGCGCAGCAAAAAACAAAAATATAGATAGATTTTTTTTGATCTTTGGCCCAATTTTGCTTGCTGTTATGCATTAAGCTTTAACCATCTATTTATTCCCTCCCGGCTACCTTTCTTTTCTTCTCGCCGATGCGGGAAAAGGACGCGCAGAAGCCCAATAGCTTTTGTTCGCGCCGCCCTCCCCCACCCTAGATGCTTTATGGTCGATTCGGATCCGGCCGAGCAGGGCAAAGCAACCGTGACGACGCCATCAAGCAACGAATAGGCGCTTCGCCGAAATGGAGCTGCGACGCCCACTAGGCCATAGTCTTCGCCAATTCGATATGATATAAGACTAGGCTTGCTTCTAGCTGTTACAAAACTAGCCAGGGCGCAGCAAACAAAAGTATTTTTCACTCCACACTACAAAGCGGACTAATTCCCCGCTTCTTTTTCCATCTCTAGCCCTGAAGACGCAAGAAGATAATACAAGGCCAAGAAAGAAGCTCGTAGAGCATAAAAGAATGCTCCGTCTGCCTGGGCATACGAGCTTTACTTGATTTTTTTGCGCAATTGTAGTATTGTCTTTATATCCATAGCAAAAAGCCAAAAATGGTTCGAGAAAATCAAAAGATTCCCGGAATATCTTTTTTTCACTATCTACGAGAGATTAACTCTGTTATCGCTCTGCCAATAAATAATTTACATACGTTCTTGCTTTAATCAAGAAGGTCTAGATCTATGCTATAAGGGAATTGTATTTGTTGAGGTTCATACAATACCACGGCTTTTAGTGTTTTATAATTAACCTCCAAATGAGTAGGTTTTATTCTCCATATTCGGTTACTTTGAAAATTTTGTCTTATTTTTGATCTAATGAAATATAAAAAATTATCTTGAATAGATATAAGATCACCCTTAGATAATTGAAAACCAGGAATATTGACCATTTTAGAATTGACACAAATTTTTTTATGACTTATTAGCTGCCTTGCTTGAAAAATAGTCAAACAGAAATTGAGACGAACCAGAATCACGTCTAATCTTCGTTCTATATCGAATAACAAACTATTTTTTTTATCTAGATAAGTCTGCGTTTTAGACCTTCGCATCTTTTTAATGGGTAATTTTCCATAAAAAAGGGACAACTTTTGTATAGTCTGTAATTCTTTGGAAAAGTCAGATTGTTTTTTATTTGTTTTTTTTTGAAGCTTCAAAATAATGGCTTTTTGTTTTTGAGTAAGTTTTTTGGTCTGCCAAACATTTTCCGAAATTTGACGACAAGTTTTGAATCTTGATGCAGGCATATGAAGTTTCATTTGTTTTTTTAGCCATTGCGGATAACGGGAATCGAACCCATATCTCCTGCTTGGAAGGCAGATAATTTACCTTTAATCTATATCCGCCTAAAATTTTTTTTTATTTCTTCCCGCTTTTTTCTCTCAAATCTCCATTTACATAGCAAATGAATAGTAGGTTGATTATTGGTTCCTTTGAGCCGATGATCTTACTAAGATAAGGATGGATGTCTGAGCGGTTGAAAGAGTCGGTCTTGAAAACCGAAGTATTGAGAATACCGGGGGTTCGAATCCCTCTCCATCCGTAAGTAGGGTAATTAGTTACCCTTTTTTAAAACAAAATAGCATGTAACCTTTACAGATCTTAACGTTGTGTAATTCTTTTGCAGAATCAAGCAAAAAACAAGATATTCTCTTTATGAAAAAAAATATATAATCATTATTTATGATGATTCATTCAAGAAAAAGGAATGATCTTCAGCTGGTGGCTCTGTGCTTGGCAGCCGAAAAATAGGGCAGTACCCTGAAAAGCTTGAGGAGATTTTTATTCGGCGGGACAGCGCGTATTGTGCCGTGGCTTAGCTCGAGGCGCGACACTGAGCCATGTCGCAAAACGCGCCACAGTGCACTGGACCGAAATATATAGATGTCATAATCTGTATAGTATTGGATGAATCAAAAATTTGCATGTTTTTGTACATCACGCGCTCAACCACGATGGAACAGAGACGACAATAGAAAATGACATAATAAAATCGTCAGTATACCAATCAAATGACCTACAAGATAGACTACCGGCACTAGTGGTTCACTGCGCGAAAGCAAAGAACCGCTTCGCCCTCTTTCTTTCGACGCAGTCAAAAAGATATGATGCTTAGATAGTATACCCGCAGACGCAAAAAACAATATGACTTATGGATCATTAATAAGCAAATTTAGTTTAGTTTCTTTTTACAATGACGAACCATGAGAAATGACTTTATCTATAGGCACGACTCAGAAACCATAAAACACGACCTAACCTACAGGGTTAGGCCAAATATGATGGTGTAAGTTCAATTCTAGTTTGACGAGAGGGCCTTTGACCCATTCATGTGACTGTGATTATCGATCGGCGGTAAAAAATATGGCAATCCATGGGCCCTTGAGCTACCATCTGAAATGGTATTGAGGCCATTAAGAGAGTCTAATAACTGAAGAAAATAAAAAAAAATTTCCACAGATTTGATCAAATTTTGGCGGATATGATGGAATTGGTAGACATGCCAGGTTTAGGTTCTGGTGACCATAATGTTTGTGGGGGTTCGAGTCCCTCTATCCGTACAAGTCGGAACTTCAAGTTCTGCGATCACTAGGGCCTTTAGTTGTTCGGCTAGCCTACTATAGAATTACTGTTTCCCAGTTAATACTGCTTCTTGAGATAGTATGCCACCAGCTATGGTAGATTGTCGAGCCGCACCCGGCATATTCAACTAATGGCAGTCGAATCACGAAGTGACCACAAATTTACGCGCAGGTCAACCAAATGGGAATGAAGAATAAAGGTGCCCAATCCACAGTAAGCGCCAAGTAGGACAATATTATGAAGTGACGACGATAAAATAACATAATGAGTCCACGATTTTTCCTAGGTAATAGAAGCTTGAAGCTAACCCTAAACTCTGCCCTTATCGCAGAACATAAGGCTATGACGAGAATTTTCCGAAACTTATCTTTCCTTAGATTATGATTATTACCAGCGGAAGTTACGAGGCTCCAGAAACAACTATTTGTTTAGCATTATTATTTCTTAAATATATCATTGTGATATATTTGATATTAATATGACATGCATTTTCTAATCCCAACCTATTTGTGCGGAAGGGACCGCAGTGATCGCACCATCCTCTAATCACCGCGGTTATTTTCGTGTATCTAACGCCTTAAAAAAAAACAGGCTTAGTAATTCGAGTGGTTAGGTTCAAGACCCATATCAAGATTAAGTGTAACCAGATTGCTTGATCTATAAATAGAAATCCCTCTGATGTTTTGAATTTTTTTATTAAAGATTTATGGCTGCGGCCCTCACCTAAATTCATAGACATCTTTGGAACAAACGACATTTGACAAAAAAAAGGTATAACTACTATTAGGAAATTTAGTATTATATCATAAATTTGTAAATCAATGGGTCTTGAACCTCGCATAGTATTTGTACCCTCGCTCCGCGGATCGAACACGAGTCGTGATCAAACTGTTTTTGAAAATTGGAAGAGAAGCCATGCTGCTTGATTGGCGAAAAAAGAATCTATGTTTATTCATAAGAAGTGTGCTCAATTCATAAATCAGATTAGAAACTATTATGTGCTCTATTTATTTACTATGTATGCATAGGAGAATAGCTCAGGCTTAAAGTTATAGGTCCTTCCTTCACGATATAGATGAATAATTCGATTATCAAAAAATATTGTATATTGTAGGAGAACATAAGCAAATTAACCACCCCTACGTTGGTCTGTTATGAGCCATTGGCAGAGTGGGAAGTTATTTTGTTTTTGTTTTAGGTGGGTGCATAGCACTTTACAAGCTTTGAAAAACAGGCCGTAGGTAGATTTTTTGGAGTATAGCCAAGTGGAAAGGCTTCGGTTTTTGATACCGACAGGCAAAGGTTCGAATCCTTTTACTCCAGATTTATGTAATTTTGCATTTTCTACAAAATATATATATATTTTTTTTTTTCAATTCCGATCCAATCTATATAAAGCCAGCTGACGTAGAAAACTACGCAAGCCTCCCAATGAAGCCAAAATGAAGCCTATCCAAATACAGAAAATGAAAGGTAGTTTCATTATGGTAATATACCAGCCTGTTTCGAAACTTCCAGTTCCAATTAAAGCATATAGATCCGTAAAAAGATTACTATGTATAGCCACTTTGGTAGTGCTTGTTTCTTGATTAGAAAAAGAAAATCTTTTTTCTGGGAACACAGTCAACCAAAGTGGGAAACTATGATGTTCGCGATTTCTCCATGATCTGTCACCATGGAAAAAAGTTGAAAAAAAATCTATAGATTTTTTTTCAACTTTTTCATTCTGGTACGAAAGCGCAGCAATTGGCAACAAGTCGATTATGGCACGAAATGATTCATCATAATCAAAAATGAATGGATTTTTTAAGGACGGTTTATAAATAATCAAATTACCACAAATGGAATGAAAGGTGGGTCCATGTAATTGATCAATACCTCGCAAACAACAATGCTCTCTTCCTATATGTAGTTCAGAACCTAAAGGCAATAATTGAGTAAACTGTCTCTTTTTTGTGTTGGTTAACCTAAGCCACAGCATCACTGCAGGGGCTTGGCTTCCGAACCGTACGTGAGCCTACGGCCTCATACGGCTCTTCTCAAGGGGAGCCTGAAGACCGAATAATAAATAATGAAGCGGAAATTTACATGGCATTCGCCTAAAAATTTTTTTTCCCGTTTATTCTGCTTATATGAACTCTTCACCATTCGTTATGCTGCGCCCTGAGTCCCCGCGTCGGCCTTTTCTTCGGGATCTCTTTCACTGACGCGAGCAAAGTGAGCGTTTGCCCCAAAGGTCTTGTCTTGCCGGAAGAATCCTGTTCCCACTAGCTTACGGCCCGGCTGGCCTGCCAGTTTTACTGGAACTTAATGGGAATTATTCCGTTCCCTGGTTAGATTTTTGGATGTGAGATTTACTCCACAAGGGACAGTACGAACGTAGATGATATCATCACGACCTCTCTTTCCGTATTGCCAGGAATGCTTAACGCCATTTCGCCAACTAGCGTTACCCGCGGCCTTTTTTGCTATTGGCAAGTCTCTCAGTGTGGTCAATACTGGGTGTTTTTGAGCAGCGAAGCTTATACCCATTCACATTAAGTTCATCCTAAGTCCCTGAACCTTTTGCACTAATTTGGGAAGAAGCCGTCTTCCTATCAAGGTTCAAGAGTCGACTGAGCATCTCAGCGGCGGGATTTAGAACCCGAATTCAACCAGAGTTCACGCCCATATGGCGTGAGCTTAAACACGAGATGGTCGCGCATAAGCTGCCGGGTCGCACGACAGAATAACACCCATAATAAAGATGCAAACTCCTCCATGTGAAATTTTCATGGTCATGGGAACTTTTCGAAAGTCATGACCAACATCCATCAGTCTTTTTGGTGAGGCGCGAACAATAAAAAATCTATTCCAAATATTTTCAAGGACGAGAGAATAAGCTTGCGAAGAAGCAAGCAGAGAATAAAAAGCCAAAATTTTGGCTTTTTCGTTGAAGCCGAAGGTTTTTGAAAATTGCAGCAAATAAATCAAAAATATTTTTGATTTATTTGAAAGAAATAAAAAGGAAAAATTTTCTTTCTTTTTATTTCTTTGTTTCTTTCTTCCGCTAGGCCAACAAAGCGCTTGGCGCTTTCTTCTCTGTGCCCGCCTACGCGGTTTTCCTTTTTCTTCCATTCCAAGCCCACGCTCCTCGTTTGCCCACGTATCGCGCCTATATTTAAATGATAAAAAAAATGTACGAGATAATGAAAAACAAAGCACACCACAGAAAGATTCTGAATATGACAAGTCTCCCATAGATTTGAAAATGGAGAAATTAAAAAGAAAGAGAAAAAAGAAAAAAAATGCATTTTTAGCTCTAGTTTTTGGGGAGCTTTTTTCAATTATGTTAAGTAATAAAATGGGTTTTGCTCTTACCAAAACTATCCTTTCTGTTTTCTCCATAGAGCGTATGAATCCCCTGGAATGTACATGAACTAGAAGCGGTAATAAAGAGGTAAAAATAGGTATTATAGTACCATGAGAAAAAGGAGCACCTGTGGGAACATCTCTACTTACCGACCATTGAAATAGTATGGGTGCTGCCGTACCACAAAGCAAAACTAGAAACATAAGAAGAAAAAAAAAGTTCTGTAGTTGGACCATCTGCTCTATTTGTTTTTAGGATTTTGCTTCAAAGAAAAAGAGAATACGAGATAGAAAAACTCAAAATGGAAACAAAAAAATGATTCATTGGCAGGGCCGAAGGCTTCTCTTCCTCGGCCTTTGGCGAAGGCTTTGCGCCCCCGGTACGCTACCTCCGTAGCCATAGTTCCTGGAAGGCGCGGAGCCTTCGCATAACAAATGACAAAAAAGCCAAAGGTTTCACCGTGTGGATTCGAAATGGTGCTAGCTTTTTCTCTCTTTGGCCCGAGAAAAAGAGCTTTTTTTCTTTATGTATCTTCCTTGTTTTGTATACAATTAGTTTGTCATGGCCTTCTTCGTCCCCCATCAGCTTTAATAAACGAGTAGATTGACGCCAGTGCACGAATAGAGTGCTTCGCCGCGAATACCATAAGATCTGGTTTACGGGTTTTGGGGCCCTCAGGCTTTGATTTAATGATAAATCAAATAATGCACCAACTAGCCTAGTACTTGATTGCCGCTTCATTTGAGAAAAAAACATCAAAGATATGATAGTAATGTTGAGGAAAAAAAACCATAAAAAGATTCCTCGTGTAGAATCTGTGGCGAAACTATGAACGGAAGTTAGCAATCCAGAACGTACGAAAAAAGTTCCTAAAACACGACATAGAAAAGTGACCATATTGAGAAACAAAGTCCAATAATTCAATTTAGGGAAAATTACTGAATGAATACAAGCTGTAGCTAATAGCCAAGGCATAAAAGAAGCATTTTCTACAGGATCCCAAAACCACCAACCCCCCCACCCTAATTCATGATAAGCCCACCAACTTCCTAGCAATATGCCTACAGTCAAAAAACACCAGCATGTCAAGATCCAAATTTGAATTTGTTTCCACCCATGGTATTGTGGGCCAGAGACCACTTTATTCGCGCTACGGGTCCAACCGAAATACAAAAACGCAGTATTCGCTTTACGAACAACACGCTTCGTCCACTGGCTCTCTGTAAGATTCAGCCGCTCTTTCGACCGGAGCGAAGAGGGCGACACCAAGTGCCGAAGCCCGAGTAGGCTTCTATTGCGTAGCGAGATGAAAGCAAAACTGGGATGAAGAGAACAGGTATTTTCAAATAGATTTTTTAGAATTTTCTTTGCATTCTCCTGAGTAATCAGCTCATTTGTTATGCGAAAGAAAGCATCAAAAATTTCGGCCTTGCTTTCTCTTCGCATCGGCAAATAGAGTGCAGAGATACCATTCATTATTTTGGCTGGACATAAGCAAAAACCGATAGCACTGGCGACATATCCTGCATAAATGCAGGGAGGATGTATAGCTAATATAGGATCTTGTAAAACAGGATTTAATTCTGCAAGTGATTTGGTACAAACAAATGAGATTCGAACAAAAGGATTGGAACTTGCTAATAAGAAAATCGAAAAGAAGAAAGCAATGCCCATATAAATTCGCCGTTCATCAATAAAGGAAACTTTATTATTTGCATTTTGTGCCAAAAATAAAGAATCTAAATTGTTACATAAAGCGTAAAGCAAAAAAAAAAATCTAGATTTTTTTTTTTTCAACTCTTTCCATTTTTTAAGCCTTATGGGCCTTTTATTTTCTTCTGCATTTGTACTCTCTTTTAACCTTCTATCCGAGGGCTCTTGGACGATACCTGAGGGCGCCGCTTTGGACTGGCTCTCGAGGGAGCTTTTATGATTTATGGTGCCAAACAGGTTCTGCAACAAATGATGTCTGAATTGTTTATTCTCTTTTTTCATGAAGGAAGCAGAGCGAAAAGCCACGAGCGGTCTGCGGAAAAAAAATAGATTTTTGCTGCGCCCTCGTTTTGAAACATTGCAAGGTCGAACCCGATGACCCAAAAAAAATCCATAGAAACTTAAGATCCAACACCATAATAACAAACTGCCCTCATGATTAGACCATGTTCCTGATATTTTATAAAATAAAGGCGCATTAGCATTTGAGTTGGTAAATACATTGTAATTGAAAAAATCAGAGGAAATATAGCAAAACAAAATACCGAAAAAAGAAATAGTAAAGAAGAGAAAATAAAGTGAAATAGCCGCAGGTCTTTTGTTGTAAGTTAATGCAACAAAAATACTCAGTACTAAAAAATAATGGCCCAATTCATTATACATTTCAGTAAATTTTGCTTATAATTGGCAAAAAAAATAGATTTTTTTGCGTTTTTTAACGCAGAGCGTCGCTTTGCTTCTCCCAAAGCCTTAAACAACTTGCTTAAACCCAATAATAAAAGTCCACCTTTCCTTAGGTGCTTTTGCTTGATCCATTGTTCGTATAAAAAAAAACCTGTTTTCTATTGTTGTTTTGCGGATTTATTTGACTCTCTACGGAAAAACTAGAAAAAGATAAAATAATTTGACGTGTTTCCAAAATAAAAAAAATCCCACTTAAACAAAGGAAGCTAATAAGGATTAACAGGATTGGAATGAGCATAGAAATATGTATTGAAGTACCAAATTGGCTAATGCTGGAAGGTTGATGCAATGTATTCCACCAGTTTACAGAAAATTTAATTATTGGTATATTGATTGACCCTATACGGATAAAGATAGAAGCGACGTCCGCGGAAAACTGTTGAAAACGCAGTACACCTAAATAAATAAAGAACAAGATTAATACAGAGGTTAGACGAGCGTCCCACACCCAAAAGGTACCCCACATAGGTTTACCCCAAAAACCCCCGGTTAATAGGGTAAACAATGTAAACAAAGCACCTATTTTGGCGCCGCTTTCGGAAAATAACCGAAAAAGCGGATGTTTTGTTAATAAGAATAACACACTACTGATAGCCATTGCGATATAAATGAGTAAACTCATCCAAGCAGCTGGAACATGCACATAGATAATGCGATAATTTTCACCTTGTTGAAAATCGGATGGTGCTACCCAGATACTTAAATAAATAGCCATTGCTGCTAGGAACCAACAAAATCCGATGAGAATTCGTGCATAGCGAAAAGAGCATGACATGATCAAAGAAGGTCGTAGTATTTCGAAATACATAGGGATTTTCTAACGTTTTATCATGAAATAATAGTCCATCAATGGCCCAGCTAGAAAAAAAATATGGATCATTTCGTGCTAATTATTAAAATTCGACAGCTTTTTTTTCTGTTTGATTCGCTCCTTGCTTCGTGGAAACCTGCCGAAGAAGAGCCAGCCCAGCAAGGAAACAAATTTTCTTCGCTGAGCCCTGCGCTTCGAAGCGCTTTATTAACAGGCCTTCCCAAGACATCTCATCTATAATGCGGAAAAAAAGAAGCTTTGTGCTCTGCTAAGCTGGATCATTCCCATCTGGGCCACCTGGAAATAGTTTTCTCACTCAAACTTCACCAAATCCCTGCTTTCTCTTTCTGCCAGAATGAAACGGTGTACAGGAGTTTAGTATAGGAAATAAATACAGAAGGAAAAGAATATATATATATTCTTTTTTTGTTTGCTCCACAATATTTACGATGAGTGAGCCGGTATACCCGCAAAGGCAATCAATTCTATTGGCTTATCAACTTTTGTGAAGTGATCGAAACCAAAATAGGATAAAGAAATAAAAACAAAAGTAAATACCCCATTAATAAAAGAACATGAAACCATTCTGTTTCGGTAGAGGCGCAGAAAAGAATTGAGGGTAATAGAGTGGGTAAAGTGGTAAGATTTTGCAAACTGTTCCAACTATGAGATATTATTCCGAGAGCCAAACAAGAATGAATACCACACATAAGAGTAAATATCAGACTTCCTATAATAAGGGTGAACCAATTCATTTTGAGTTGATCAAATTGGTATAGAAGTTGTACCACTGGAAAAGTACCAAAAATACCACTTATTTGAAGAACCCAATGACCTACCAATTTAGAAAGTAATATTTTTTGCAAACAATAGCCGCTTGAACAATACAATTCGAGTGTACCATCTTCAAAATCATTCTGGAGAAAACGTTCGGGAAGAAAAGAAAACAATAAACAAATCCAAATTAGACCCAAATGAAAATGACATAAGAAGTCTTTAGAAAAACCTATCATTAAGGGCGTGACTACGATATATGACATAAATAGAGAAAAAGTCGTTATTAGTGTAGATGAATTAAGTAGAATCTGTTGATAAAAAAGGTTTAGAAAGAGTTTCAAGGTTCTTTTTCCCAATTTTCAATCCGAAAAAAAAATCTATATATTTTTTTTTTTGCTAGGGCCTGCGGCCCCGATCTAAGGGTTTTCGCGAGAGCGGCCAAGCACTTTGTGAAAGAATGACTGTTTTCGTAATCAAATTACAAAATAGATATACAAACTGTATAGAATCATCATTTACTGGAATGGGATAAGTTATTAATTTTTGTAATCTGTTCGAAATATTAGAATCCACCAAAGATACGATAGGTATTTGTAATTGATTGGCTTCAAGTATAGCCATAGAATTTTTATTTGCATCTATTATTACTAAACAATCTGGAATATCGTGTGTCATGATTCCTTCAAAACATTTTTGCATCTTTCTGAAATGCGGAAAAAAATCGAAGGGCGACGATATAGAGGCGTCTTTAAATTTGGAATGCGCAGAAAAATTCTGAAAGTGTTTTTGTACATTTTTCATATGTTTGCGATTGGTCAAAAATCCTCCAATCCATTTATGATTGATATAGCTCTGATTGGTTCTTTTTGCCATTTGTCGAACTATTTTATTATATTCTGGATCGGTATTCACTAATAAAAAATGGCCTTTTGCACGAATAATAGATTCAATCAAATTACAAGCCCTTCGTAAACAAATAAGTGTTTTTTCTAAATTAATAATAGCCATTTCATTTCTAAATCCGTATAAATATCCTTGAAAATCGGAAGTAGGTATTCGATGGCCCAGATATGCATTTGTACTTAATAATTTTTGAATAACCAACAAACTAGAATTGTACATAGTTCCTTTTTTTTATTTCCGTTTAGATAGCTCAGGTGGTTAGAGCAAAGGACTGAAAATCCTTGTGTCAGTGGTTCAAATCCACTTCTAAACACAATAGAGTGAAGCTTTCTATTAAAGAATTTTTAAGGAGTTCAGATCTTGAGAGAATAAAGTGGTCTGAAAATCGATCTTGCAGTGGCTTTAGACAAAAGCATGCTTCGTTCCGGAGACTGCTTCACAAAAAAATAGATATAGATATATATTTCACTTCTCTTGCTTCTTATCTTCGATGAAGAGCAACCTCGAAGTTTAAAACAAGGCCTTGCCAAAAGGCAGCGGGCGCTTAGCTGGTTGTCGCCTGCACTGTCTGTGTTGCAGATGGCGGGTAAGTATAGAGGTTGATCAAAGGGTTTGATCTTCCTTAAATAAGAAAGTGCAGTACTTGTAGAGAAACAGTAGAATTTCAAGTAGGCTAAGGACGGATTTGAACCATCTTTCTAGGATTTGCAATCCAATACATTACCTTTATGTTACTTAGCCATTTTTTCTATTTTCGGTACAAAAAAAAGAAATGAAAGGCCACAGTCTTCGCAGCCCCTTGGGCCTCATTCGCTAAGAGCCGCGTGTATATTCACGCGGCGACGGTATCGGACTCTTTTTTGCGAGATAGGCTGACTGGTGATAGAAAATGGAGGATATCAACATAAAAAAATCTATACTTTTTTTTTCGTGGCTTCAAGCGAAAAGCCGTATGACACAAAACTATCATGTACGGCTCTGTGAGAGGACACAACGATAGCAGCCCGAATTTCGCCCCATTCTCTAGCAATTACTATGTAATTGCATTCCTCATGAAATTGATTATGAGGGCGCAGCGTGGTCTGAAAGCCTCTATAAGCAGATGAATCAGGTTAGAAAATAAGTACTAAAAAAAAGAAAAAAGCAACATGAGCTTTACTCAACTATTTCCCCAATATAATTCTAGTTTGAATCCATTACGCGGAAGCGCTATACAATGTTCAGTTAAAAAATTACGACAAAGCATGATATTGGTGGATACGGGGCTGAAAACTCCAATAATTTGTTTCCAACATGAGCTGAAAAGAGTGCCAATCACTAAGCAAACGAGGTTTATTTTGGGAATTGAAGATGTGGAAGTGTTTGGTGAACCAAAAATGCTTTTGTCAAAACCTCTAGAAAGAAAATGTAAAAGCAAACTAGTTTGGACTGAACTAACTAGAATCTGGCGAAGTGACCGGAATTTGATCAAAGGGTTTATTTTGAATTCAGTCAAAGGAGGTTATGCGGTAGCAATCGCAGGTCATATAGCTTTTCTTCCAAAGAGTCTTCGCAGAAATCGAAAAGTATTTCATAGTCAATGGAGAATCTTCTCTATTTTGAACATGAACTCAAAAATTGGCAATATCGTAGTAAAAGAAATTGGTGATGGCAAACTAGATTATTCTTCGCCGGCAAAACCGCGTCAGAAACGAGTAAAGCGTTTGGGCACAAAGCGGAAACACTTGCAAGACACGAAAAAAGACACAGTTTTTCATAAATATGAAAAGACCGAAAAAGAAAAAAAGAAAAATTCGAGCTTTATTCCTATGGTCTTTACGACCCAAAAGACCAAACAAAGCTTAAAGCGCTTAGGCCCAAAGCCTCAAGCCCGCACTGAGGAAACGCATGAAAATACGGAACGATCCACCACAAATAACGTATCTAGACTCAGAGATCAAGGCCGGGCAAGGAATTCAATTTTGTTGGTGTGTTAACGCGGAGCAACTAAAGAACTGGGTTTGAAGAAAGGATGTCATGGAAATGACCAATTAGTGTGACTACAAGCGATTTATCATTGCCCCATATGCCCATGTGGAAACTCGATACCTCGATGATGGAATGGATAGTAGTGGAAATATTAGTAGCTTTTAGTTAACCTATCTATCTATAAGCTCTATAAGCTTAAAAAATCTTTTTTTTCGTCCAGACTCCGAAATAATCGTGGTGTTCGCTCCGCGTTATGTAGAATACTAATACCAAAATCTATATATAGATTTTAATCATGACTCTAGTTTCTTCACCAACTTTTCCTTCTTTAATTCCCCATGAAAATCTGCGGCCCGTTTGGTAGGTTTTGCTTAAAGAGCTTACCATTAAGGGCTCAATAAGGGCTCAAAGAAGAAAACTTGTTTTCTTCTCTCGTGATTCAATAAAAGTATTTGAATCAGCAAAGAAAAAGTAAAAAAAAAATGCCTCAACTAGATCAATTTACCTATTTGACGCAATTTGTTTGGTTATGTGTCTTTTATATGGCCTTTTATGTATTATTATATAATGATGGATTACCCAAAATAAGTCGCATTCTCAAATTACGAAAACAGCTGATTTCACATCAGGATGTAGGCACAGAGCCGAGCGATTACAGTGTTGAACAGGATGTTGTTTTCAAAGAATGCTTTGATACCAGTATATCCTATCTGTACTCGGGTGTATCTGGAGCATCCAAGTGGTGTAACGAAATGGTAAAAAGCTTAAATGCTAATCAATTAAAACGACTGAATAAATCTTATGTATGTTCCTTAGGAGAAATTAGTGTCTCACAAGTGATAAAAAAAAACGCACTTTCAATTATGAGTCCCTCTACTTATCATATAACTTCTTTAGCGTCACGTCGAACCACAGCTCTTAACAAAATCTATGTTTTACGCGGACAAAGGAACACCCTAATGAATATCAAGAACGGACCAAGAAAAAAGAAAAATACGAATGCGTAAATTTATTATATTCGCTATTTTAATTTCTAGTGTTTTAAGTTCAAAACAAATCTTAATTTATAATGAAGAAATTATTGTAGCTTTAAGTTTTGTAGGTTTTGTTATATTTAGTCAAAAAACCTTTGGTGAAATTTTAAAAGCTACTTCTGATGCGCGAAGCGAAGCTCTTCTTTCAGAGCTACAGCAATTGATGAGTTCTCAAGAAGCTCTGTTGTCCGAGTTGAAGAAACAGCATGAATTACGTAGTATAAGTTTGCGTTCAAGTACGCAAATGATTGGAGAATCTTGTATAAATGATCTGCTTACGCGCTGCGCACCTAAGTGCAAACAGACAGTGCAAGCTGTGTTATGCCAACAAGTAGAGCAAAAGTTGAAAACACTATTAGCTATTCAAGAGCATTCTCGCAGCAGTTTACAAGAGAAGATAGTCACCTGTTTTCGCGAAACAGTTTGTGACGAATTTCGCTTTTCTAAATTGCGAAAACATCAATCGAAACTAGTTCAACAAAGCATGGTATTATTGAAAGATGGAGTTCTGAAATGAACAATTTTGCACAAAGATGGCTGTTTTCCACGAACCACAAAGATATAGGGACTCTATATTGCATTTTTGGTGCCATTGCTGGAGTTATGGGTACATGCTTTTCGGTACTAATTCGTATGGAATTAGCACAGCCTGGCAATCAAATTCTTGGTGGAAATCATCAACTTTATAATGTGTTAATAACAGCTCACGCTTTTTTAATGATCTTCTTTATGGTTATGCCTGCGATGATAGGTGGATTTGGTAATTGGTTCGTTCCGATTCTTATAGGTGCACCTGATATGGCATTTCCACGATTAAATAACATTAGTTTTTGGTTGTTACCACCGTCACTGTTACTTCTCTTAAGTTCTGCTCTGGTAGAAGTGGGCGCTGGTACCGGATGGACGGTTTATCCGCCGTTAAGTGGTATAACCAGTCATTCTGGAGGATCTGTGGATTTAGCCATTTTCAGTCTCCATTTATCAGGTGTTTCCTCTATTTTAGGTTCTATCAATTTTATCACTAGTGCGCTGTGCGAGGCTCGTTTTCAGTGAGGACTAATATCCATATTCCTACATGTATGTCTGACTCTTTCAAAGAAATACATGCAGCAGGCCAATGCGGCATTTTGGGTCAATAATCCATCATGTTTGCGAGCAGTTGGTCGATGGGGAGGCCAAAGGGGACTGCCCTCCTTGGTGGTATCCTCTAAGCAGGGTAGTAAGGGTTAGGTTAACCAACTTGATACGCACTCACTGCCTTGAAAAGGCTACATATCCCAGGCAGAATACGTCGGTATATGTGTGGTAGAGTAACCCGGGAACCGATACCAATCTGGGCGAAAGCTTTGACTGATGTAGTGAACGGTCATAGTTGTTGGACAGCCACGGGTGATTCTAACATGGGAACCGGCTTGAGCAATCAAGCAAGTGCGCAAGGACCTTAAACTACTGAAGGCCTTGACAAAGGTCAAAAAGAGAACACAAAAATGGGGCAACCACGGGAAGTAACCGCTTCACATCATCCGACAAATGATGCGCGGGCTCAGAGGTCTCATAGTAGCAAGGGGAAGGAAACCCACCCGGCCAGAACACAAAGGTGACTAGTCAGAAAACGATCCATAGTTCTTTTTCATCCGTTTCGGGCAAAGAAAGTTACTCTTGCAGGCCTCTTCGAAGAAATCAGAAGAATGGTTAACAAAGCGACGCCCGTACATATGCTAATAAGATAGTAAACAATTGTAAAAATAACCAGGGACGCTATAATGGACTGAGAATAATTCTATCGGATCCTAAATTTCTGGTTTCCTGCTATGAAAGTATCCAAGGTAAGCCCGGGGACATTACTCGTAAAACCAGCTTTCTCGGCTTTGCGGAAAAAGGTTCAGATGGCCCAACCCCTTATAGATTGCATGGGAACTGGTTTTTCGAACTCGCAGATACGTATACGCAAAGGCTGAATCATAGATTAATCTGCGCCAAAGGTATCAAAAGATAAGACTATTACATCCAGATATCCATCCTGACCTAATTAATAGGACTGCCCAATTCTAATTATTGTGGTGTGGTTGATGAAAGAAATCTGCAAAAAGTGATATGGTTCTTAGTTCACTCATCCAAAGCCGGCTTTCAAATCGAAGTTCCGAACTGGGTTCAATAAAATTGGAGCTAAGCTTCAATGCCTGAATACTTAGAGTAGCCTGACGATTCCAAATAACTATAAGGTTCTACATGATTACAAGGTAAACAGCTACTCCAAATTAGGTTATGCAGGTTTAGTGGACCGAAAAATTTTACGAGTCTGGGTTAGGTTGGATTTGTGCCATCTGCGGTGATAGGAATATGGAAATAAATCATGTAAGGACTGTTTTAGACGTTTAAGTAGAGATTCGAATAAGAAACTAAGGTTACCCGGTTGCCCAGAGCATATAAACGAAAGCAGATTCCATTATATAAAGCTCACCGCGAAGCGTATCATGCAAAGAAGCTAGGAAATGCAGATAATATCATACTATCAGTCCTAGGCCCCTATTAAGCAACACATCCTTCGAGTCGCACCTGATACAAGAATCTCAGCAATTGAAGTTTTCCGAGTGAGAGCTGTATGACAAGAAATTGTCATGTATGGTTCGGAGGGCAGCATAGACTGACCCCTATCTATTTTCAACATGCGTGGGCCAGGAATGACCATGCATAGATTACCCCTATTCGTATGGTCCGTATTAGTGACAGCATTCCTACTTTTATTATCTCTTCCAGTATTGGCAGGTGTATTTGCGCCTGACAAGGCAGCGATGTCTTGGTCGAATTTGACTATATGCTGGGAACTCTGCAACGACGATCAGCAGGGAACGAACCATGATGGTTCGCCCTCAGAGACTATACGCCAAACATCTCTGGTCAAACCTACTTTTGCCATCCAGGCAAACAAAAGCTTGATGCCTATTTGGCCGGCTTGATTTGAAGTGATGGGTGCATGATCCTAGTGTTTGCAAATCCTTTGGCCTTGTGGTCCATGCGGGCTAAAAAAAAGGGTATTGTGCACATCAAAGCGGGTATGATTAAGAAAAGATGAAGATATAGTCCAAACTGCACCACAACGGCATGAAAAAAATCGATTTTTATTGTGCTCCACTGACCAAAAGTGTGTGAATAGATTGGCAATTACCATGTTATTAACTGATAGGAACTTTAATACAACCTTTTTTGATCCTGCAGGAGGAGGAGATCCAATATTATACCAGCATCTCTTTTGGTTTTTTGGTCATGGGCGCGATTGCGCCAATAGAAAAGGTGGTACGCTGCCCTTACAGCGCTACCTAAGCGAGCACAGCTGTTCTGTGCCTCAAATCAACTATCTGCCTGGAATGCAGATAACTGGCAATGAGGTGGGATGTTTGGGAGTCGATGTCATGAGAAAGGTAGAGGATGGTGCCAGAAAAAGAAAAAAAGGCCCTTTTTCTCTTGTTTCAGTTTCAAACTCTTTTAGGTTAGACCCCGGTAATAGTAGGGATCTTTTGGGGTTGGAGTGTGCCCTCCTTTCTTTCGAGGGTAAGATTCCACACGTTGCGTGCAAGAAGCCTTCGGCCCTTGCCCGGGCGGACCACTCGAGACCCAACATCTTTCGAAAAGACAGATATTCTATTGGTAGCGTTGCCCCTGTGGTGGAACCTTTTTCAAGAGCCGAAATTGGCATTTCCATTCAACTGGACATTGTTGATATATCCAAGTCAATGATGCTATCACAGGGTGAGATGAGACGTAAGGCTATACACAATAACATGTGGGTAATGCTGAAACGTTTGACGTGGAAAGAGAGACGTGGCTTCTCTAATGGCTCAGGATCTCCAGACAGTCTCTTCGCTGAATGGAAGGAGACCCGAAAAAAATCACGGATTATCGCCGGGAAAGCCGCGGTCATCATGAACGAGGGTCGGTGGCCCATGTTGGGAAAGAAATTTACGGCTATTCATAAATTAGTAAAGAACCAACAAAGGATCCTCTCTCTTTTAGCAGCTTCCCTGGGACTCAGAAACCCATTTTTGAAAGACTGCATGCTTGAAATCTGTACTCAATTAACCTCTCGAATAATTGCCGTAGATAATTTCTATTATACTTCCGGAAGTCGAACTCCGGGAGTCGATGGTAAAATACTAGAAGCTTCTTCCCGAATCGGTCTAGTTCGTCGTATCTTTCGGATTAATCTAAAGAACTACAAGAGCTCACCCGTTCGCCATGTTTCCATTTTCGAACCAAAAAATGGTGAAAGGCTGCTAAGAATACCCACAATATTTGACAGGACCGTCCAGCACTTGTTCAAACTAGCTATTGAACCTGTAACAGAACCCTTTGCTGACAGATATAGCTTCGGATCTCGGAGGGGAAAATGTGCACACATGGCGGTAGGTGAAATTGCTTACATACTAGACACGAAAAGGCAAAGAGTACGCAAAGTGAACGACAAGAGAATGGAACAAAATAGTAAAAATTTTGTTTCCAAATGGGTAATTGATGCTGATATAAAAGGCTTCCTCGGCCGAATATTTCACCGATGGACCTTAGAGAATTTTCCCATGCCTAGTAGTACAGAAATTGTACTCGAGGAATGGCTTAAGAGTCCAATTGAATATCAAGGGGAACTTGAAGTCTCGTTCCGCGGTGTCATAAGTCCTTTAATCGCGAACTTTGCCCTGGATGGGCTAGAAAAGGGAATAACCGGCGGACACCGGACTACTATGGCCGATCCTGAAAGGACAGAATGGATGCAAAGAAAAGGCCATAGTTATCTCTTTAACCAGACCCGAAAACCAGAATCAGTCCGCCTTATCAGGTATGCTGATGACTTTGTCATTATTACCAATGATGAGACATTAGTGGAACGACTTTTTGAAAAAGCAAAAAGTTTCCTGGCGGAACGTGGCCTTCAATTGTCGTCAGAAAAAACCCGCATATTCCCGTGGAAGATCGGAGAGAGACTTCATTTTATCGGCTTCATATTCCATAATATCGATAGGGCTCGCTCTTATAGCCAAATCACTTCCTCATGGAAGGTGGGGAAGAATTTCACTCGTGGGGGCCTCTACGTGTATCCTAATCCCAATAGAATAATGTCGCTGAAATGGAAAATAAAAAATGTCTTTTCTGAAAATATAGATTTCTCTCCTTACCAGATGATCAAATTGGTAAACCCAATTCTTCATGGTTGGGGCAACTACTTTGGAATTGGCAACTTTCTTCATACCTTCAGTCTGCTGGATCACTGGATCTGGCATAGAAGCTGGCGATATTTACATCGTAAATTCTCTAAAACTCCTCGACCCAGACTGGTTTCCCGATTCTACCAGGGGGTGCCCTCTCCCCGTGGCAGACTTTGGGATTTCCATGCTACTTGGACCGAGCCCAGTGTAGATGCCAAACGCCATTGTGCTGACGTGATATGGATAACACTCCTTGCGTCTATGGTAAAAGAAGTTCCTGCTCATATGTTTCGAGCATCTCGTGATCTAGGTAATCCTTTCATAGATTCAACCCCCTTTGATGAATGGAATCTTCGGATTCAAAGCTATCGGGAAATTTTGGTGGACGGGAAAGGTAACGAATTTAGCAGGCTATTCATCCGCCAAAAAGGTATATGTCCCGTATGCAATCAAGGCTTAGGTTATTTGACTAGCTCTAATTTAGAGATTCATGACCTGCGGCCTTTTTATAAGAACTCGGAAGTGCCTGGTGATGGTAATTTGTTGCACAAATCCCTTGTGCACTCGTGGTGTCTTGTTACAGAACATGCTTGAGGATGGACTACATGGGTTATGGGCATATTCCGCGAAGAGCCCAGTGCTTTGAGAGGAGCTCGCTGGGTTCTGTGGGGGGCTTTGCTGGGAACGGCAAAATCTATCCCGATCCTGAGGTCTATATTCTAATCTTGCCAGGATTCGGTATCATTAGTCATATCGTTTCTACCTTTTCAAGAAAACCCGTATTTGGTTATCTAGGCATGGTTTATGCCTTGATCAGTATTGGAGTTCTTGGATTTATTGTGTGGGCGCACCACATGTTTACCGTAGGCTTAGATGTTGATACACGTGCTTACTTCACTGCGGCTACCATGATCATTGCCGTGCCTACTGGAATAAAAATTTTTAGTTGGATTGCTACCATGTGGGGAGGTTCAATACAATACAAAACACCCATGTTATTTGCTGTAGGATCTATCTTTTTGTTTACTGTAGGGGGGTGCGACGTGCTAATCGGAATGGATGACGTTTACTTCACCATAACCCCAGAAATGGCGACAGACGGACGTATTCTCTCTCCAGTTGACGTGTAGGGGAGACCCCAGAAGCAAAGATGAGTAGGGTGAAAAAACCCCTCCTTCGGGGGCTTCCGAAAGGTGGTACCCTAAAAAGGCAACGGAGGGAACCAAAAACAACGAGGTGATTTGCACTAACGGGAGGCGAACCCGGTGGACCCCCTACCGGGTCAACGCGTCAACTCTCTCGAAAATCTCGTACGTGGCCAATAGCAGTAGGGTGCAAGCAATTCAAGGCTCAAGTAAGCCTCGCCCGCTATGAAGGACTTAAGGTTCCCAATCCCAACACCTAACCGGATGACGCCATTTCTGTCAAGCACGGGACAGCAGGTGACCCACCACTTCACTTTGCTGAGGAGGCCCTCGACAAATGAGGTTTGGAAAAATCTTTTTGCTATACCCTTGCTACGCGGGCCAGGCGCACAGGCGTGTGAGGACTTCACTAGTCAGGCGGATGACTAACCTGATAGCGAAAGAACTGCATTCCATTCTTAACAACGACAAAGGCAACCTTAACAACAACCTCAACCCTTGCAGATTTCTATTTCAAGGAGACCTGACCGAGTTGGCATACAAATGTTTTAGTTCATCCCGGGGCGAAGTACGCCGGCCCTTGACGGCAAAATAGTAAACGTCGGCAGAAGAGAAATAAACAACTTCGCTCAGAACGCTTCCGATTTCAACAAGGTATGAGCGCTTCGAGGGAGGCGAACGCCCGCCGCAGCCTACAGTGGCCCTCCAAAGAAAAGATCATTCTGGAATAGTATATAGCAGTTATTTACAAACCGGTGCCCCTATCAAGGTCTTCGACCCTTGCATTTATTTAGCCCACGGTGTCATCGGAACCGGACCGCAAAAGCACCACTGAGCTCTGAAAGGGCATAGAACAAAATACTACGGCAACATCGACCATTTCATTTTGGTAGACCTGTTGAAAAAGAGATAGGAGACTTATACGATTCGTTTCGTTGGCGCATTGAGCAAAATACGAGAGGACTACAAAGGCTGGATCCTAAGAGGAATATGCAACTACTATTCGTTCGTCGATAAGTTCTACCAATTAACGAATGAAATGAAACTCGTCATCAGGAACTGCTGTGTTCGCACCCTAATCATACTAAAAAAAGCAGACGCCTTACAACTACAATGGGACGGATTAAAACGGGAGGCCGCAGGCTTCTCCAGAAGTGATATATCGACATCACTTTCCGGGAAAAGAAACCCAGAATTAGGTCAGAGGTTACTTACTTCCTGGTGTTCTGCAGTAATGGAGGTCCAAACCAGGACAAGAAGAGCACACAAGCATGTTGGAAAACCCCAACCAAAAAGCTTGGTCCCGCTACGCCTTTTCTCAAAAAGCTACGCGGCAGATCTATACTGGACGATACCAAATGCCTAGTCAACGAATCCGGGCCAATGGAGAGGACACAACAATAGCAGCGCAAGTTGAGCCAACTCGACAAGAACATCTCACAGATAAACGAGATGCTGCCCAGACTAAAAGCTCATGGAACTGAAAAAGTTGTTGAAGGGGCGCAGCAATATATATGTTGCGACCTTGCTGCCGCGTTATTCTCTGGCTACACTTGCCAAGCTCGGGCATGGGAGAGCCGACCACGGAAAAGACTTCTTCGACTGCTATACATTCATTTCGTCATCAGCTAGCTTCACATACAAGAAAGAGTGAGGACAAAATGACATGTCATCAAATAGCAACATAGGGAAGAAAAGACTTCTTCGAACTCTCTCTCCCCGATGAAAGGAACTCAGAAGGAAAAGAAAGAAACCGGAGAGGCAATCGCAGCCTTGTTCGACACGTCGGTACAGGCTATAAAACCCGTGCCAAGTCGTAAAAGAATTAGACGCGCGTGCAAGCCGTATGATGGGGAAACTATCATGTACGGTTACGAGAGAGGTGCACTAGAGGCGCAAAGGAAATCCAAAATTGGCCCCACCCGAGTAAGGGCACCTACTCTACTCTTACTGGAATAGTATTGGCCAATTCTGGGCTGGACATCGCTCTACATGATACTTATTATGTGGTTGCACATTTCCATTATGTTCTTTCTATGGGAGCTGTTTTTGCTTCATTTGCAGGATTCTACTATTGGATAGGGAAAATAACTGGTCTTCAATATCCAGAGACTTTAGGTCAAATTCATTTTTGGATCACTTTCTTCGGCGTGAACTTGACTTTCTTTCCTATGCATTTTTTAGGTCTTGCAGGTATGCCACGTCGCATTCCAGATTATCCAGATGCTTACGCTGGATGGAATGCCTTTAGTAGTTTCGGCTCGTATGTTTCTGTAGTAGGAATTTTGTGTTTCTTTGTAGTGGTTTTTTCCACCCTAACCAGTGAAAACAAGTGTGCTTCAAGTCCTTGGGCTGTTGAACAGAATTCAACGACACTTGAATGGATGGTCAAAAGCCCTCCGGCATTTCACACTTTTTCAGAACTTCCGGTTATCAAGGAAAGCATTTAGACGTCTTAGCAGATGGTGCCACTTAAGCACTTACCCGCTCTGCCCTCTCCATTGGGGGGGCGGAGCCCCACATCAATGCCAGATATTCAACAAGGGCCGAAGGCGTGGCCGCCAAAACGTTTTCTTCATTTTATGGAATCCATGTACTCCATGACAAAACGAATAGGGCAACTCAATTTGTTATGCTGAGGAAAAAGAAGACGATTAAATAACGAGGAGCAAAGCGAACAGTTATGGCAATAATGTATAGGTTGCCAATGCTTCTGACGTATTCGTTCTTATCCAAGGAGCACTCCGCATACGGTGCATGAAAGAGCGTAGAACCAATAAGCTGTCCAACAAACAGCAGAAATTACTACTCGCTTCAACAGAAAAACCAGGGCCGAGCAAAAACTACAGAAAATTTTTGATAAATGGCCAATGGGAGAAAAAAGAGTATAAAGAAAAAAGACTAGAAATGAAGAGCACTGCTTCTTAATCGTGTCGCCAGTATTGACTATATTGCCGGGCCGGGTTTTATAAGATAGGTTGGCATAATTTAGATAATTGATGAAAGAGACAGATAGATAATTAATGCTGACGGTGACGTAGATTACTGGCGGGACTCGAAAAGAACGGGAATCCGCTCTTGATGGAAAGATCCTAGATAGGACATGAATTTGCGGGAGCTAAATAGGAAGATATCTATATCTATACTGTTATTCAGAGTTGCTATCAAACGACTCCGACCCCTACTTTTGACTATGGTCAGGCGCGAAGCGCAGATTGTTCACATGAAGAGAAATGAAATAGGAATAGTAGTTGGTAACACCTACAACACTTCTCTCTTTTCAAAGCTGCATCCTAAAAGGACAAGCTGCGCTTCGCGCCTTCGCCCAATCTAAGCCAACAAATCTTCTTGTAATTTCTCTCTTTGCGTTTTTCACTATCTGAGCTTAGATCATAAGCCGAAGGCGCGGTTCTTTTTCTAGAGACATAAAAAAATAGATATAGATTTGAGTTTCACGTAATGACTCGTACTAGACGAGCCAACGTGCAATGTCTATTTTGATGTGCATATGAACTGCCCAGGGGAACTTCTAGAAAAACATTTGGGTATAGCAGGACTTGAACCTGCGACCATTAAGTTAAAAGCCTAATGCTCTACCAATTAAGCTATACACCCAAAAAAATATATATCTATTTTTTTTTATCATTATGTAATTTAATGATGAGAAATGGGGAAAAGACAACAATGACCTGCGGAGCAAAAAAATCTATTAACTATTTTGGGTATTCGAGGGCGCCGCAGGCGCGCGCATCCATTTCAGTCCAATTTTTTTTCTCTGGTTTTCTAGAATCTAGGCTTAGTAGGACTCGAACCTACAATATCACCGTTATGAGCGGTGCGTTTGAACCCATTAAACTATAAGCCCTGGATTCGATATGCTAGTAAGCATATCGAATCAAACGCGGCGCTTCGCGCCCTCGTTGACTCTAGGTCCAAAAGGCTAGGAATAAAACGAAAAAGGCCGCTCAAAGGTTAGTGGCGTAGAAGAACGCGGAAGCATTTGGTGAGTTCACGAAGACCGAGGCCGACTGCGGCGGCAAAAAAAAAAAGAATATAGACCCGCGGCCTTTGGTCTTCGGTCCCATCATCGATCGAAAAGCACGCGAAGCTATG